AGTCCTTTTCAGATGTAATTGAAGGCAAAGAGGGAAGATTTCGTGAGACTCTGCTCGGTAAACGAGTCGATTATTCGGGGCGCTCCGTCATTGTCGTGGGCCCTTCCCTTTCATTACACCAATGCGGATTACCTCGAGAAATAGCAATAGAACTTTTCCAGACATTTGTAATTCGTGGTCTAATCAGACAACATATTGCTTCCAATATAGGTATTGCTAAAAGTAAAATTAGAGAAAAAGAACCGATTGTATGGGAAATACTTCAAGAAGTTATGCAGGGGCATCCTGTATTGCTGAATAGAGCACCCACCCTGCATAGATTAGGAATACAGGCATTCCAACCTATTTTAGTGGAGGGACGCGCTATTTGTTTACACCCATTAGTTTGTAAGGGCTTTAATGCAGACTTTGACGGGGATCAAATGGCCGTTCATGTACCTTTATCCTTGGAAGCTCAAGCCGAGGCCCGTTTACTTATGTTTTCTCATATGAATCTTTTGTCTCCAGCTATTGGGGACCCCATTTCCGTACCAACTCAAGATATGCTTATTGGACTCTATGTATTAACGATTGGGAACCGTCGAGGTATTCGTGCAAATAGGTATAATACATGGAATTGCAGAAACTATCAAAATAAAATAGTTGACAATAATAACTATAAATATACGAAAGAAAAAGAACCCTATTTTTCTAGTTCTTATGATGCACTTGGAGCTTATCGTCGAAAACGAATCAATTTAGATAGTCCTTTGTGGCTCCGATGGCGATTAGACCAACGTGTCATTGGTTCAAAGGAAGTTCCCATTGAAGTTCAATATGAATCCTTGGGTACCTATCATGAGATTTATGGGAACTATCTAATAGTAAGAAGCATAAAAAAAGAAATCTGTTGTATATATATTCGAACTACTGTTGGTCATATTTCTTTTTATCGAGAAATAGAAGAAGCCATACAGGGGTTTTGTCGGGCCTACTCATATACCAGCTAAACTAAAACTAAATAATTATGTGATATCCATGAAAGTTTTAGTCTCTTCAATTTAATTGGTATCATAATTCTGGAAATTTATACGTGAATCAAGATTGAGGAAAGGAAGTTTTCAAATCACTGACTTAGACCCATTGTCAAATCCTACTCAGCAGAATACGGAGGTAGTACTTATGGCAGAACGGGCCAATCTGGTCTTTCACAATAAAGTGATAGATGGAGCTGCCATGAAACGACTTATTAGCAGATTAATAGATCACTTTGGAATGGCATATACATCACACATCCTGGATCAAGTGAAAACTCTAGGTTTCCAACAAGCCACTGCTACATCTATTTCCTTAGGAATTGATGATCTTTTAACAATACCTTCTAAGGGATGGTTAGTCCAAGATGCTGAACAACAAAGTTTGATTTTGGAAAAACATCATCATTATGGGAATGTACACGCAGTAGAAAAATTACGTCAATCCATTGAGATATGGTATGCTACGAGCGAATATTTGAGACAAGAAATGAATCCTAATTTTCGAATGACCAATCCCTCTAATCCAGTCTATTTAATGTCCTTTTCAGGAGCTAGAGGAAATGCATCTCAGGTACACCAATTAGTAGGAATGAGAGGATTAATGTCGGACCCGCAAGGACAAATGATTGATTTACCCATTCAAAGCAACTTACGCGAGGGACTTTCTTTAACGGAATATATAATTTCCTGTTATGGAGCCCGTAAAGGGGTTGTAGATACTGCTGTACGAACATCAGATGCCGGATACCTCACACGTAGACTTGTTGAAGTAGTTCAACACATTATTGTACGTAGAACGGATTGTGGTACTATTCGAGGTATTTCCGTGAGTCCTCAAAACGGGATGACCGAAAGAATTTTTATCCAAACACTAATGGGTCGCGTATTAGCGGACGATATATATATGGGCCCACGGTGCATTGCCGCTCGGAATCAAGATATTGGGATTGGACTTATCAATCGATTCATAACTTTTCAAGCACGACCAATATATATTCGAACCCCTTTTACTTGCAGAAGTACATCTTGGATCTGCCAATTATGTTATGGCCGGAGTCCCACCCATGGCCATCTGGTCGAATTGGGGGAAGCCGTAGGTATTATAGCGGGCCAATCAATTGGAGAACCGGGTACTCAATTAACGTTAAGAACTTTTCATACCGGTGGAGTATTTACGGGCGGTACTGCTGAACATGTACGAGCTCCCTATAATGGAAAAATAAAATTCAATGAGGATTTGGTTCATCCCACACGTACTCGTCACGGGCATCCTGCTTTTCTATGTTCTATAGACCTATATGTAACTATTGAAAGTCAGGATATTATACATAATGTGAATATTCCACCAAAAAGTTTGATTTTAGTTCAAAACGATCAATATGTAGAATCAGAACAAGTGATTGCTGAAATTCGCGCCGGGGCATCCACTTTGAATTTTAAAGAAAGGGTCCGAAAACATATTTATTCTGAATCGGAAGGAGAAATGCACTGGAGTACCAATGTCTACCATGCGCCTGAATATACATATGGTAATGTTCATCTATTACCAAAAACAAGTCATTTATGGATATTAGCAGTAAATACGTACAGATCCAGTATAGTGTCTTTTTCGCTCCACAAGGATCAAGATCAAATCAATGCTCATTTTTTTTCTATCGAAGAAAAATATATCTCTGATCCCTCAATGACTAATGGTCGAGTGGGACATAAATTGTCTAGTTCAGACCCCTCTTATGAAAAAAAGAAAAAGAGTGGGGTTTTTGATTATTCAAGATCTGATCAAATCATATCTAAGGGGCAGTGGAATTTCATATATCCCTCTCTTCCCCAAGAAAATTCTGATTTATTGGGGAAGAGTCGAAGAAATCGATTCATAATTCCATTACAATATTCTGATAAAGAGCGAGAGAAAGAATTAATACCTTGTTTTGGTATTTCGATTGAAATACCCAGAAATGGTATTTTACGTAGAAATAGTATTCTTGCTTATTGCGACGATTCCCGATACAGAAGAAGCAGCTCGGGAATCATTAAATATGGTACCGTAGAGGTGGATTCAATTTCCAAAAAGGAGGATTTGATTGAGTATCGAGGAACAAAAGAATTTAATCCGAAATACCAAATGAAAGTAGATCGGTTTTTTTTCATTCCCGAAGAAGTACATATCTTACCCGGATCCTCGCTCATAATGGTCCTAAACAATAGTATTATTGGAGTCGATACGCAAATAACTTTAAATATAAGAAGTCGAGTAAGCGGATTGGTACGAGTGGAGAGAAAAAAAAAAAGTATTGAACTTAAAATTTTTTCTGGGAATATCCATTTTCCTGGGGAGACAGATAAGATATCCAGGCACAGTGGCATTTTAATACCTCCAGGAGCGGGAAAAAAAGATTCTAAGGAATCTAAAAAATTTAAAAATTGGATCTATGTCCAACGGATTACACCTACCAAGAAAAAATATTTTGTTTTGGTTCGGCCCGTAGTCACATATAAAATAGCTGATGGGATCAATTTAGCAACATTTTTCCCGCAGGATCCCTTGCGAGAAAGGGATAATGCCCAACTTAGAGTTGTCAATTATATCCTTTATGGAAATGGCAAGCCAATTCGAGGAATTTATCACACAAGTATTCAATTAGTTCGCACTTGCTTAGTATTGAATTTGGGTCAAGAGAGAAATGGTTCTATAGAAGAGATTCATGCTTCCTTTGTTGAAATAAGGACAAACGATCTGATTCGCGATTTCATAAAAATTGAGTTAGTCCAACCCCCTTTTTCATATATTGTAAAAAGGAAGGATACGGCGAGTTCGGGGTTTCTTTGTAATAATGGATTAGATTGTACCAATATCAATCCTTTTTATTCCAAGGCGAAGATTCAGCCACTTATCCAATATAAGGAAACTCCTGATACTGGTATTGGTACATTGTTGAATCGAAATAAGGAATGCCAATCTTTGATAATTTTGTCATCATCCAACTGTTCTCGAATCGGCTCATTCAACGGTTCGAAATATAACAATGTAACAAAAGAACCAATTAAAAAAGATCTCACAATTCCAATTAGAAATTTGTTGGGCCCTTTGGGTATTACTGTACCTAAAATCACGAATTTTTATTCATCTTACCATTTAATAACTCATAATCAGATATTGGTAAAGAAATATTTACTACTTGACAATTTTAAACAAACTTTCCAAGTACTTAAATATTGTTTAATGGACGAAAATAGGAAGATTTATAATCCCGATCCACGCAATAACATCATTTTGAATCCATTGGATTTGAATTGGCACTTTTTACATCATGATTATTGTGAGGAATCATCCCCAATAATTATTCTTGGACAGTTTATTTGTGAAAATGTATGTTTATTCAAATACGGACCACACATAAAATCTGGTCAAGTTCTAATTGTTCATGCGGACTATTTAGTAATAAGATCCGCTAAACCTTATTTGGTCACCCCAGGAACAACTGTTCATGGTCATTATGGGGAAATCCTTTACGAAGGAGATACATTAGTTACGTTTATATATGAAAAATCGAGATCTGGTGACATAACGCAGGGTCTTCCAAAAGTGGAACAAGTCTTAGAAGTGCGTTCGATTGATTCAATATCAATGAATCTCGAAAAGAGGGTTAAGGGTTGGAATGAACGTATACCAAGAATTCTTGGAATCCCTTGGGGGTTCTTGATTGGTGCTGAACTGACCATAGCCCAAAGTCGTATCTCTTTGGTTAATAAGATCCAAGAGGTTTATCGATCCCAGGGGGTACAGATTCATAATAGACATATAGAGATTATTGTACGTCAAATAACATCCAAAGTGTTGGTTTCAGAAGATGGAATGTCTAATGTTTTTTCACCGGGAGAACTAATCGGGTTGTTGCGAGCAGAACGAGCAGGGCGTGCTCTGGATGAAACAATCTGTTATCGGGCAATCTTATTAGGAATAACTAGAGCATCTTTGAATACTCAAAGTTTCATATCCGAAGCTAGTTTTCAAGAAACTGCTCGAGTTTTAGCAAAAGCTGCTCTACGAGGTCGTATTGATTGGTTGAAAGGTCTGAAAGAAAATGTTGTTCTGGGGGGAATTATACCCGCCGGCACTGGATTCCAAAAATTAGTACATCGCTCAAAGCAACAAAGGAACATTCATTTGGAAATCAAAAAGAAGAATTTATTCAAGGGAAAGATGAGAGATATTTTGTTCCATCATAGAGAATTAGTTTGTTCTTGTGTCCAAAACAATTTCTATGATACATCAGAACTATTATTTACACAATTTAATGATTCCTAAAAAGAGATTCATTTTTTTATTATTTTTTGATTGATTTTGTGTTATTTGGTAATAAAGATTATAACGAATTAATTAAATTCTAACAAATTAAAAATAAAAAGAAGAATTAATGGTTTGGATCGTATATCAGCGGTCAATCCTCGGTAGAAGGTTCCGTCGGAACATTTATTTATTTCAGACTACCTCGTCTCTTTGTTTTTTCTTAAAAAAAGCAAACAACCAAGAGGAAGTGTGAGGAAAAATGACAAGAAGATATTGGAACATCAATTTGGAAGAGATGATGGAAGCGGGAGTTCATTTTGGTCATGGTACTAGGAAATGGAATCCTAAGATGGCACCTTATATTTCTGCAAAGCGTAAGGGTATTCATATTACAAATCTTACTAGAACTGCTCGTTTTTTATCAGAAGCCTGTGATTTAGTTTTTGATGCGGCAAGTAGAGGAAAACATTTTTTAATAGTTGGTACCAAAAATAAAGCAGCTGACTTAGTAGCATCAGCTGCAAGAAGGGCTCGGTGTCATTATGTTAATAAAAAATGGCTCGGTGGTATGTTAACGAATTGGTCCACTACAGAAACGAGACTTCATAAGTTCAGGGACTTAAGAGCAGAGCAAAAAATGGGTAAATTCAACCGTCTCCCAAAAAGAGATGCAGCAATGTTGAAGAGACAATTATCTACTTTGCAAACATATTTAGGCGGGATCAAATATATGACGGAGTTACCTGATATTGTAATTATTATTGATCAGCAAGAAGAATATACAGCTCTTCGAGAATGTATTATTTTGGGGATTCCGACGATTTGTTTAATCGATACAAATTGTGATCCCGATCTTGCGGATATTTCGATCCCAGCCAACGATGACGCTATAGCCTCAATACGGTTGATTCTTAACAAATTAGTATCCGCAATTTGTGAGGGTAGTTCTAGCTATATAAGAAATCGTTCATTATGATTAATAATAAAGATAAGTCAATTACTTTGAGAACCTCATAGATTTATTGGATTGGTTATTATTCCTATATTTCAATGAAAGAATAAAAAGTACTGGGTATATTATGTCATTATTTGGTATCCTAAATATACCATGTATTATTAAAATGGGTGAGTTGAGGAATAGATGAGACGGTTGAATCAAAATAATTCCCTTTTTTTAAGTTCGATTTATGTCGGAGGACAATATGAATGTTATACCATGTTCCATTAACACACTTAAAGGATTATACGATATATCGGGTGTAGAAGTAGGCCAACATTTATATTGGCAAATAGGGGGTTTACAAGTACATGCTCAAGTACTTATCACTTCATGGGTCGTAATTGCTATCTTATTAGGTTCGGTCACTATAGCTGTTCGGAATCCACAAACCATTCCGACCGACGGTCAAAATTTCTTCGAATATGTCCTTGAATTCATTCGAGACTTAAGCAAAACTCAGATTGGGGAAGAATATGGTCCTTGGGTTCCCTTTATTGGAACTATGTTCCTATTTATTTTTGTTTCTAACTGGTCAGGCGCCCTTTTACCTTGGAAACTCATAGAGTTACCCCACGGAGAGTTAGCTGCGCCAACGAATGATATAAATACTACTGTTGCTTTAGCTTTACCCACGTCAGTGGCATATTTCTATGCGGGTCTTACCAAAAAAGGATTGAGTTATTTCGGGAAATATATTCAACCAACTCCAATACTTTTACCAATTAACATTTTAGAAGATTTCACAAAACCTTTATCACTTAGTTTTCGACTTTTTGGAAATATATTAGCTGATGAATTAGTAGTTGTTGTTCTTGTTTCTTTAGTACCTTCGGTAGTTCCTATACCTGTCATGTTTCTTGGATTATTTACAAGTGGTATTCAAGCTCTTATTTTTGCAACTTTAGCTGCGGCTTATATAGGTGAATCCATGGAGGGTCATCATTGATTAGCTTTCGAAATCCTTTTTTTGTTAAGTTTATCCCAATTCATGATAGTTCAATATAATGATAATAAACTTGGTTGGTAAATATAATAGATGCAAATATAGATGTATATATGATCCAGAGCCGTAGCAGAAAAGATGTACGATATTTTTTAATTGTAAAAAAAAATCTCAGGAAAAAGATATAAAAGATATTTTTCCTAAGATTTTGATTCATTTATTGTTACCTGTCCGATTGATATTTTATTTCTATTTGTTAGTTGTTCGGTCAATTTCAATATTACAATTTATAATTTAAATAATGATTGTTATCTGTTTTCGGCGTGCTATTAAAAAAAGAATAGATTGGGTGGGTTAAACTAAGCATATTAATACCTTATTTATATATAGATAATTCTAGATCCCACGTATGTTTCAAAGAAGAATTCTAAAATTAGGACTCAATGTAATATGAAATAGGAATGGTTTACGGTATGGAAGAAATAAATGTATATGTGATATTAGATATTCACTAGTTATATAGCATACCCATATTATTTCCTATCTCACTGCATTTAGATTTCGATAGAAGTCCTTTTCTTTTATTTCGTCTGTGATTATGCATTCCTTGAATAAATGGATCAATTCAAGGACATAGAATAGTAAAGAACGAAGAATTGAATGAAAAAAGGTTTGAAAAAAAAAAATGCAATAACTAGAATTATATTCATATGGATTTATAGAAAAAATTCCATCATGGATAGTAACTAAAAACAAGATATCGAAATAGTTCTGATGATTCAGTAAGATTATTATTTCTTGGGGTTTTAGTTATTTCGACCAGATATAATATATTTTAGTGATATTTAGTGATAAAAAAATAAATAATAATTCATTGGTTGATTGTATCATTAACCATTTCTTTTTTTGTGCGAGGAACTTAGTTTACTATGAATCCACTGATTTCTGCCGCTTCCGTTATTGCTGCTGGATTAGCCGTAGGGCTTGCTTCTATTGGACCTGGAGTTGGTCAAGGTACTGCTGCAGGACAAGCTGTAGAAGGTATTGCGAGACAGCCAGAAGCAGAAGGTAAAATACGAGGTACTTTATTACTAAGTCTGGCTTTCATGGAAGCTTTAACAATTTACGGGTTGGTCGTGGCATTAGCACTTTTATTTGCGAATCCTTTTGTTTAATTTAATACTAGAAATAAGAAAAAAAAGTATGTTACGTACTTTTTTTCTTATTTTATTAACTTAGACTTGTCGTTTTGATTCTTCGAATTATATCAAGACTTTACTCTTACAATTACTTATTCGTTGAAACAATACCCTCGGGAAGGACTGATTTGAGGATGAGGAATTAGCGGATCCGCTCGCTTTCTTCCTTCCCGTTCTTAGTACAATTAAAAAAAAAAATCCTTTTTCTTTTTAGCAAAGATTGCAACAAATACAAATAAGGTATTTGACGATTGACGTAAGACCCGCGACCTAACCCAATAAGATACTTATATTATATTGATTGGTCAAAACTTAAAAATAATAAAATAAATAAGAAGTCAATAAAAAAAAGAGGTCGAAGTAATACAAAAAGAACTCTATTTTTTGTTAGTCCTATCTATAAGAGGAGAACATATGAAAAATGTAACCGATTCTTTCGTTTCCTTGGGCCATTGGCCATCCGCCGGGAGTTTTGGGTTTAATACCGATATTTTAGCAACAAATCCAATAAATCTAAGCGTAGTGCTTGGTGTGTTGATTTATTTTGGAAAGGGAGTGTGTGCGAGTTGTGTATTTCAAGAATGGGTTGGATACAACCAACTGCACTTTATTTTTTATGTTAAATGATTTTCTTTAGAAATGGTATAATTTAGAAAAGAAAAATAGTATATATAAATAACAAATAAAGGTACGGATCCCGACGAATTACTTATGAATAAATTAATAAATCATATGTAAGAACCATAGCATTTCGTGATTTATTGGTAAATTCACTTTGATTCTCTATCAACCAATAATTTGGGGCCATGAACATGGTTAAAACTAAACTGTTTGAAGTCCAGGCATAACGGGGTACTCTTTCTACCACTATGTTAGTACAAAAAAAGGTTTAAAATTTCAATCAAAATAAATAGTTGGTAATTTATCCGATATAGAACACTCATATGGATAAAATCGTTTGAACCGTTTCCTACAAAAAAAGGAATATACTTTGCTTTTTTTATACAATGCTGAACGGACAACCTACGTATAAAATAAGAATTTTTGGATTTGAATAAATAATTAATAAATCAATAAAATTAAGAAAAAATAAGAAAGAAATAAAAAATAAAGAAACAACTTTACTGACAATTACGGATTTTTTGTCTGGTCAGAAGAGTTCTCGAAATAGTCTGGTCTTGTATAAATTTCGATATCTTTAAAAATACAAACAGAAAAGAGAGAACAGGCTCATTACATTAAAAAATATATATATATATATATGGGAATGCCTATAAATTAAATAGTTGAGCGTGAGAGCCAAATGAATCGAAAGATTCATGTTTGGTTCGGGAGGAGATTATGTAAGTTGTGAAATTAATGGTAAGAAAATCTACTTTCATTAACTGATTTATTAGATAATCGAAAACAGAGGATTTTGAGTACTATTCGAAATTCAGAAGAATTACGTAGAAGCGCCATTGAGCAGCTTGAAAAAGCCCGAGACCGCTTACGTAAAGTGGAAACAGAAGCGGATGAATATCGAGTGAATGGATATTCTGAGATAGAACGAGA